ACTAATCGGGGCCAAAACTCCGGAAATTAGAAATGCCAAAATAGGAATAACACTTGATATTATTAGAAATGCCCAGAAAATATCATATTCGTGAAGCAGAAACATAGAAGCACTCCTATTAATGTGGAATATACCGAATTAGTTGATTCAAATTGGAATTCTCAATTCATCCATAACTGCATTAGTCGAAACAACAATTTTGATCAAACCACATAGTTTCGTTTGTTTACTTGTTGTGGGTCATGTATCGTCTCAAGATTCATCCAACGGAATCCCACTTACACTTACTTCGATTCTATTTAGATATGGTGTAGACATATAATGCTATTATACAAATCAAACTCTCTCCTACCTTGCCTCGGGTTTTCTATCAAACAAAAAAAGGAATTAAGGAATTTTTTTGAAAGAATATTTTAAATAATATGAATTGAAATTGAAATAATATTCAAACAATATTATTCAAATAAGATTAAATGAAATATTAAACATAAAGAATTTCAATATTCTATTAATATAATAGAGCCAAAGAGGAGGTCTGGCCCATTTTTTCTCTCTCTCTCTTTTTTTTTTTTTTCTTAGTGATTTAGAATATAGTCAGTAGTCAGATGTAATAGAATTTCTAGGAATTTCCATCTCGGGATTTATGGTATATTCTACGTGGCTGTGTTGGTGTATTCTTTTCATTAAGATCCGGATAGAGGATTATTGTTTCTATTGATTTGATACGGATACGAAAACGGAATGCATCGACCGATTCGATTCTCTCTCCCTGTCCCAGATTTATACTTAATTGATTTGATTCAATCCATTGAATTGTGAGGAACCCTTACATATAAAAACTCACGGGTTCCTATACCCAAATTAGGAAACTTTGGACCTGTACTACCCCGGCCCCGGCTTTACCCCCGAGTTAGAAGTCTTGAAAGAATCATTTCAGACCCATTTCTAGGACTAAAGATCGTGATTTGGAATGACTCGAAATACTTATTTATTTAATGTAATAATAACACCTAGCAGGACCAACCAACGAGTTAGGTTTCGTGACAACAAAAAACGTTTCTTTTGAAGCAAACCTACAAAATGGGGCATAGTTTAATGGTAGAGTCGGCTGAATCGTAAATGATTTACAGAAGATACTTCGAATGGAATCATGCGTTGTCGAACGATTCGATAGACAAAATCTCCCCATCCCAAAACCAACTCATAGAACATAGAAATAGAAGAGGGTGCGTTGATACATTTAGGACCAATTCATTGTCTCTAAAACAATGAATTGGGATTGTTGTTCTGCCAAAAGGTGATACGTCGGGGGATTCCTAACTCATCCAAGTTCAAATGGGCCCTAATCTTTTTAGATAAAGTCTGCATTGGTAGAATTGGAATGATGAACAAATTGGATTGGGTAAATTGGAATAAAAAAAAAGAAGTTATAAGTTTAAGTATTGTACAGAAAAATGACTACTTGCTTTGCTAAGCCGGTTATACGAAGAAAAGCCTATTGTACAATGAAACTTACCAAAGAGCTTCGTTTTTGAAACTCTGGCTTTTCTACAAATACAAGAACAAGAATAGGTTCTAGATAATGTGACTTACTATTAGATTGAATTTGGGTTTGATTTGGTTGGGTCAGGTTGGAGTTTTTCTTGAGCCAGGCTCATGTTATGATTTTGACTTCATAAATTGACTTGGGTATACCAAAGCAAAGGTGTATCACTAAATCTTGGATCATGGACAAATAAAAGAGGAAAAAGGCCGTATGTCATTCACAGACGAAGATTAATGAAGAAGAATGGGTTTGTTTATCCGAGATTTGAAAATACCGATCCGATTGGATCCATTGGAATAAATTATTGTTTTCAAGCCCCGAGGGATCTCCGTGATCCTGTGGGAATGATTCCATTTCTATGGAACAATCAACCGGCCGGTCACACGCACTAATTAGGAAATGAATACAAAAATGTATAGGGCTATACGGACTCGAACCGTAGACCTTCTCGGTAAAACAGATCAAACTTATTATTATCGAAATGATTCGAACTGTTTCAAAGACCCAACATGCGTTTTTTTTTTGCATTGGGCTCTTTCATTAACTGATAAAAAGATCGGCTAGTCTACCATATTTTTTCTTGACAGGAAGATAACGAGATGGCTCCATGCGCTCGGATTCATTATTTGAATTCTGATCCGGGAGCAATACCAAAGTGTTTCAAAGAAGGGTTACCCTGACGTAGGTCTGCCTCCGGCCTAGATCAACCTAAGTTAAATGGAGTCTCTATCAATCCGCCCCAAGAGTCAAATATGATACTTCATACACCTTAAAGTTCATAGGACGAAAAGAGGTTATTTTGAGGTCCTTATCCTCATTATGCCTAGCATTGAAGGGCCTGGGTATTCACCTTATCAATGATCAAACCAATGATGGGTTCTATTTGGTACCTGAATTGGCACCTGAATCGGACCGAACAAAATATTTGTCAGGCTATTGTTCTTTTGTTCCCTC